GGTACTGAACATCCCTCCTGTAATTGTACAGGCTCCCATAGCAATAACATATTTAGGTTGGGGCATTTGCTCATATAATCTCACTAAGGAGGGGGCCATCTTCATTGTTACTGTTCCGGCTGTTAAAATTAGATCCGCTTGTCTAGGACTCGATCTTGGTACTAGTCCATAACGATCAAAGTCGAATCGTGATCCTATCAGTGAAGCAAATTCAATAAAACAACAACTGGTACCATAGAGAAGCGGCCATAAACTAGAGAGTCTTGACCAATTTGAAAGATCGTTTAATGTAGTTGAAATAACTGAATTTTCGGCTGTTCGATCAAGTAAAGGAAACTCAATTGAATTCATAATTTTTGAAATTTTTTTTGCCCTTTTCTTTTTATTGTCTGAATATTCAGGAGCTAAGACCATTCCAATGCCCCCTTTCGCCATGCATAAACTAAACCAAAGATTAAGATAAGCACGAAGATTAAAGCTTCTATAAATACAGATATACCCAATACATCGAAACTCATTGCCCATGGATAAAGAAAAACGGTTTCAACATCAAAAACAACAAAAACTAGAGCAAACATATAATAACGGATTCTAAATTGTAACCAAGCGTCGCCCAGTGGTTCTATACCCGATTCATAACTAGAAAGTTTCTCTGGCCCCTTTCTAATCGGGGCTAAAACCCCCGAAATGAAAAATGCCAAAATGGGAATAAGACTTGATATTATTAGAAATGCCCAAAAGAGATCATATTCGTAAAGCAAAAACATAGACGTACTCCTATGAATGTGGAAAATATCCCAGATTCGTCGATTCAAATTGAAGTTGTCAAGTCATCCAAAATTGTTTAGTCAAAACAAGAATTTATTTTGACAGCTAGTTTCCTTTGTTTATTGTGAGGCATATCTCATTTCAAGATTCATCGACTGACTTGACTGGGATCCTATTTCCAGTCTACTTAATTTTTTTATTTTGATTTTCTTTAATTTCTTTAGTTAGTATAACTCTAACTATTACTCTTAGACAAATTATCTTGTTTTCGCCTAGGATCTTTGCTAAAGAAAGCGAGTTCAAAATAAAATAGAATTTTTCAAAAATTTGATTTATAGATTTCGATTTTATTAGGAATAAAATCAGGAGGTCTTTTTGTCGTTTTTTTTTTTCTTAGTGATTTAGAATATAACAAGTATTCAAATGTAAGAGAATGCATAAGTATTTACGTCTCAGGATTTCGAATATCTTAGTGTTGGTATATTCCTTTTATTAATATCTAGGTGGGTTTTTTTTCTTGATTGAATACAGAAAAAGAGAACCACCCCCCCGTTTTTTGTTGTACTTCGCTAGCTCTAGCTAAGGTATACGAAGACAAAGCTTATTTTATTACATTGTTGACGATGAAACTTACCAAGGAGGTTCGTTTTTCAACAACCTTTGGCTTGTCCACAAATACATCAGGTTATTCCCTAGATTTATGTATTTATGTGAATTACTCCATTGTAGTTTTTAATCGGGCTCATGTCAGGATTTTTACTTCTTAAATTCGTTAATATTAGGTATATGAAAGAGAAGGAGTATGACTAACTTGATTGTGGACAGGAAAATTTATCTGGAATTTCCCTCCAAAGATTAATGGTGAAAGTTTATCCACGATTGTATAAGTATCGGTTCGACCCCTTGAAATGCGTTTTTCTTTCAGTTTTCTCTTCGATTCCCGTGTGTGAGCTTCGAGGAATAATTTAGTTTTCGATGAACTAACCGGTCACTTACAAGCAACAAACAAGTAATGAATAAATGAAAATTATAGAATTTCCAATTTTCATTTTTTTTTATTTTATAGGGCTCTAGGGCTATACGGGCTCGAACCGTAGACCTTCTCGGTAAAACAGATCAAACTTATTATTATCAAAATGATCTGAACTGTTTGAAAGACCCAACGTGCATTTTTTTTGCATTGGGCTCGTTCATTAACTGATAGAAATATCAGTTAATCCGCCATATTTTTTCTTGACAGTGACAGAAAAATAAGATAAGGAGATGGCTCCATATGCTCTGATTCATTAGTTGGGATTCTGATCCAGTAGCACTACCAAAGTGTTTCAAAGGGGGGTTATCTTGACGTAGGTTTGCCTCTGACCTAGATCATTTTAAGTTAAATGAAGTTTCTATCGTTTAAAAAAGAAAAAAAAATATGAAACTTCATACACCTTAAAGTTCATAGGACGAAAAGATATTTTTTGAGGACCTTATACTCATTATGCCTAGCATTGAATGTACTGGTATTCACCTTATCAATATCTCAAATCAATGATGGGGTCTCTTTGGTACCTAAATGGGGCACCAAAATCGGACCGAACCATTTGTCAGGCTATTGTTCCCTTAAAGTTCTGGAGTAAGACATCGATTTATCAATAAGACCAATTTCTTTTATTGTATGATGGACTCCCCTGAAAAACATTGGCGCACGTGTAAACGAGTTGCTCTACCAACTGAGCTATAGCCCTTA